AATAATAATTCATTTGTATTATTATACAATCCAATTCTACCTAATCTGATTTATGATTTCTTGGAAAAAGAATATTGTATGTATTGCGGAGACAGGATTTGAACCCGTGACCTCAAGGTTATGAGCCTTGCGAGCTACCAAACTGCTCTACTCCGCGCTAAATAATTGGAAAACAATGCAGAAAAACGACTTGTATACCCTCTCTACCATATCTATACAAATAGAATAGTCCATTTATACAGAATGGTAAAGAGGGCTATTCTTCTCTAATTATGGCTCCTAGAGATCCATAGAAATAGAAAAAATATTTTTTACACTTACCAACTTGATCTTGTTGCACCCGGTAATAAACATTCACAAACCATCTGTCGAAGTATGTGTCCGGATAGCCCAAAGTCTCGATAATTAGCTCTAGGTCTTCCAGTCAAAAAACAACGTCGATGAAGACGTATAGGTGCACTATTACGTGGGAGAGATTGCAATTTTACATGAATTTCCCATTTTTCACTCAACGATAATGCTTGGCTTATTTTTTTCTTTGAGGATCGACGAATCAAACGATATTTTCGTTCCAATTTATTACGCTTTTTTTCCCTCTGGATTAAACTTTTTTTTGCCATAATGTTCAGTTCCTATTATTATTCAAAATAATGATACAGCTTGGATCTTCACTGGAAAAAAGATAAGAAAGCAGATCTTCACTCTCAATCAAAAAAAGTAGATTGTTTAGAAAAAACAACAAATAAAAATGAAATTAACCAAACTTTCCAGATGTTGATGCAATCAAGAAAGCTGCATAAGTGAATATATAACCCACAGAAAAATGAGCTAATCCAACCAATCTTGCTTGCACAATGGAAAGAGCAACCGGCTTATCTCTCCAGCGAATCAAATTAGCCAAGGGTGTGCGTTCATGAGCCCATGCTAAAGTTTCAATCAATTCCTGCCAATATCCACGCCAGGAAATTAAGAACATAAATCCAGTAGCCCAAACAAGATGTCCAAATAAGAACATCCACGCCCATACCGATAAACTATTCATACCAAAAGGATTATACCCATTGATAAGTTGTGAAGAGTTTAACCATAAATAATCTCTTAACCATCCCATCAAATAAGTGGAGGATTCATTAAATTGTGAAACGTTACCCTGCCATAATGTAATGTGTTTCCAATGCCAATAAAAAGTAACCCATCCAATGGTATTTAACATCCAAAAAACTGCCAAATAAAATGCGTCCCAAGCGGAAATATCACAAGTTCCCCCTCGTCCGGGTCCATCACAAGGAAAACTGTAACCGAAATCCTTTTTATCCGGCATCAATTTGGAACCGCGCGCGTCTAAGGCACCCTTTACTAAAATCAATGTAGTTGTATGCAAACCTAGCGCAATAGCATGATGCACCAAGAAATCTCCGGGACCTATTGTTAAGAACAGTGAATTACTATTTTCGTTAATAGCATTCAACCATCCGGGCAACCATATACTTCGACCTGCATTAAATGCAGGGTCGTTTGGGGAAGATAAGAGTACATCAAATCCATACGCAGTCTTGCCATGAGCGGATTGTATCCATTGGGCAAATATAGGTTCGATCAAGATTTGTTTTTCTGGAGTGCCAAAAGCAAGCATGACATCATTATGAACATAAAGGCCCAAGGTATGGAATCCCAGGAAAAGGCTAGCCCAACTTAAATGAGATATGATAGCTCCCTTATGGTCTAGCATTCTTGCCAATACGTTATCTTCATTCTGTTCAGGATTGTAATCTCTAATTAAGAATATAGCTCCATGAGCAAAGGCTCCTGTCATGATGAACCCTGCGATATATTGGTGATGAGTATATAGGGCAGCCTGAGTAGTAAAGTCTTGTGCTATGAACGCATAAGCAGGTAAGGAGTACATATGTTGAGCTACCAAGGAAGTAATAACCCCTAAAGATGCTAAAGCAAGGCCTAATTGAAAATGAATGGAATTATTAATTGTGTCATAAAGTCCCTTATGTCCACGGCCTAATCGACCTCCCGGGGGAGTGTGTGCTTCTAACAGATCTTTGATACTATGCCCAATTCCAAAATTAGTTCTATACATATGACCAGCAATGAGAAAAATAAATGCAATAGCTAAATGATGATGAGCAATATCAGTCAGCCATAAACTTTGTGTTTGTGGGTGGAATCCCCCAATAAGTGTGAGAATAGCTGTCCCCGCTCCTTGGGAAGTACCAAATAGATGACTGCTCAAATCAGGGTTTTGGGCATAAAGATTCCACTGACCCGTAAGAAGGGGTCCTAACCCTTGGGGATAAGGCAATACATCTAACAAATTATTCCATCGAACGTATTCTCCCCTAGATCCTGGAATAGCAACATGAACTAAATGCCCTGTCCAAGCTAACGAGCTGACTCCAAAAAGTCCTGACAAATGATGATTGAGACGAGATTCCGCATTTTTGAACCACGAAACGCTTGGTTTCCATCTTGGTTGTAGGTGTAACCA